TCACTTTTGAATGCGAAACAGGTAATTATCATACTTTTTGTCCTATCAGCTGTGTTGCTTGGTTATATCAAAAAATTGAAGATAGTTTTTTTTTAGTGGTAGGTACAAAAACATGTGGTTATTTTTTACAAAATGCTTTAGGCGTTATGATTTTTGCAGAACCTCGCTATGCTATGGCAGAATTAGAAGAAGGAGATATTTCAGCTCAACTAAATGATTACGAAGAATTGAAACGACTTTGTCTTCAGATTAAAAAAGATCGAAATCCAAGTGTTATTATATGGATTGGGACTTGTACCACAGAAATAATAAAAATGGATTTAGAAGGTATGGCACCAAAACTAGAAAACGAACTTGGTATACCAATTGTTGTAGCAAGAGCAAACGGACTAGATTATGCTTTTACTCAAGGAGAAGATACTGTTTTAGCTGCTATGGCACATCGTTGTCCACAACAAATTTTATTAAAAAATAAAAAAAAAATAATACAAGATTCAAGTATACAAAAAATTTTTTCTTTTCTTTCTTCTGAAAAAAAAGAAGAAAGAACAAATAAATATTTGGAGAACTTTAAAAAGAACCCTCCTCTAGTTCTTTTTGGTTCTTTACCTTCTACTGTAGCGTCCCAACTTAGTTTGGAATTAAAACGTCAATCTGTTCAAGTATCAGGTTGGTTACCCTCTCAAAGATATACTGATTTGCCTTCATTAGGTGATCAAGTTTATGTATGTGGTGTTAACCCATTTTTAAGTCGTACAGCAACAACGTTAATGAGACGTCGTAAATGTAAACTAATAGGAGCACCTTTTCCTATCGGTCCGGATGGAACACGAGCATGGATTGAAAAAATTTGTTCTGTATTTGGAATTAAAACTGAAGGTTTAGAAAAAAGAGAAGAACAAATATGGAAAAATTTAAAAGACTATTTAGATTTAATACGCGGAAAATCTGTTTTTTTTATGGGAGATAATCTTTTAGAAATTTCATTAGCTAGATTTTTAATTCGTTGCGGAATGATTGTTTATGAAATTGGTATTCCTTATTTAGACAAGAGATATCAAGCAGCTGAATTACTATTTTTACAACAGACATGTAAAAATATGTCTATACCTATGCCACGTATTGTTGAAAAACCTGATAATTACAATCAAATACAACGTATGCGTGAATTACAGCCTGATTTAGCAATTACTGGTATGGCTCATGCAAATCCTTTAGAAGCAAGAGGAATTAATACTAAATGGTCTGTTGAATTTACATTTGCTCAAATTCATGGGTTTACAAATGCAAGAGATGTTCTTGAACTTGTTACTCGTCCTTTACGACGTAATAATAATTTAGAAAATTTAGGTTGGAGTGATTTAACAAAAAAATAAAAAAAAATAAAATTTAATTAAGTATTTTTTTTTTTTATTTATTAGAATTAAAATATTATGAAATTTTATAAATTATTTTTTTTTTATTAAATTTCATAATATTTTATTTTTTTATTCATAACAAAATGAAATTAACTTTTTTATTTTATCCTACTTCTATGCTTTTAAAGAAGAAAATACTTTCTTATGATAACAACCATTCCCTTACAGCTTTGTGTGCTATGGGCTTCAATATTATCATGGATAAATATTTCAAGTCCGTTTATTTTGTTTGGACTATATTATGGATTTCTTACAACACTGCCTATCGGCCCTTCTCAAATTTTATCTATACGAGCTTTTCTTTTAGAGGGAAATCTAAGTGGTACTGTAGCTTTAAGTGGTTTAATTTTAGGTCAATTAATAATTTTTTTATCAATATATTATTCACCTTTTTATATACTACTAATAAAACCTCATACAGTCACTTTATTAGTTTTACCATATATTTTATTTTACTGGTATAGAATTAAAGATCTTTTGGATTACCAATCTTTACGTCCTATAAATTCAATTAAAGAACCTCGAATTTATAAAGTATTTTTTGATAGTTTTATTTTTCAATTATTAAACCCCGTTCTTTTACCAAGTCCTGTATTAACAAGATTAGTTAATCTTTTTTTTTTTCGTTATAGCCACAATTTTTTATTTGTTTTAAGTTGTTTTTTTGGTTGGTTAAGTGGTCATTTTTTTTTCTTGAATTTTACCAAAACACTTGTAGTTCGTATCGAACAAGATTCACCTGTACTTTATCTTTTAGTAAAACGGTTTATCTATCGAACATTTAGCATTTTTATTTTAGGTTATTTTTTAGTGTATTTAGGTAGAGCTCCAGTACCCATATTTACTAAAAAGCTAGCTAACGAATTTCAATTTAATCAACAATTTAATACTTTTAGATTTTCATGGTTAACTAAGCCTTGGCCTATCTTTTTTTTCGATTATCATCGATGGAATCGACCATTACGTTATATTGAAAATAGCCGATTTAGTAATAAAAGTCCTGTAAAAAAAAAAGTATCGCAATATTTTTTTGATATATCTATAAGTGATGGAAAACAAAAAATATCTTTTACAGCTTTACCAAGCTTATCCGTTTTTGAAAAAGATTTAAAAAATTATTTAAATATTTCAAAAAAATCTCTTTTATCTAATAATTTTTATAGCAACTGGATTAATATAAAAAAAAACAGAAAAGATAATTTGTATTATGAATTAAAAAATAGACTTAAAGCTTTAGATAATGGCTTTTTTGTAAAAGATATTATAGAAAAAAAAACTGGCTTATCTAATAATGAAGGCAATCTTTTAACAAAAATTTATGATCCTTTTTTAAATGGTTCCTTTCGAGGAAAAACCATAATCTCTAAATCACCGTGGCTTTTAACAGAAAATGTGTATCAATTAAAAAAAAATAAAAAAATATCATATTTATTAAAAAAAGATAATAAACTTAAATTTTGGATTTCTAACCGATGGAGAGAATTACAACGAAAAAATTTACCATTACCATGGGAACCATTAAATAAAGATGCACGTCGCATTTTAATTTTACTTATTCAGGGATCAAAAAATAAAAAACTGGAAACAAAATTACAACAAATTAATTCTTTAGCAGAGCAAAATTTAAATAACCAAAATATTTTTTCAAATTTAGTTAAAAAATCGAATAACACGCTTTTTTTAAATAAAAAATTAATTCGAATATCACATTTTAATTGGGAACTTGTTTTAAATTTATCTACTCGACAAAAAACTTTATATTTTAAACAATTAGAACAAGAAAAATGGCAAATACTAAAACGTTCTTGCAAAAAAATTTTATCAAATAATTATAGTAATTTTAATCAATTAAATAAAATTCTTTTTTTATTAAAAAAAATATTTTATTTTAATAAAAAAATCCAACTTCAAGAAATTTCGAAAAAAGTACCACGATGGAGCTCTAAATTACGAAATGATAAATTTGATGTTATCGCTGGTGGAGTTACCGATATTCGTCAAAGAAAAGTAAAAAATTTAGGATATCTTATAAAAGGAAAAGATAAAAGAAGAAAAATTGTAAGACGTTTTTCACAACAATCTGATTTTCGTCGGAAATTAGTAAAGGGTTCTATGCGTTCTAGAAGACGTAAAACATTAATATGGAAAATTTTACAACTTAAAACACATTCTCCATTTTTTTTACGAATAAATGAAAAGCATATTCCATTTCAATTTTCATTAAGTAAAATGAATTTAATTTATATAAAAAATATTTTTAAAAACCCAATAGAAAAACAAAAAAAAATTAGAATTTTTGCAATTAAAAATAATATAACTATAAAAAAAACAAAAGCAGATCGTCTTGCAATAGCAAATAGATGGGATTTTCCATTAGCTCAATGGGGAAGAAGCTGGCTATTAATTATTCAATCATATTTTAGAAAATATTTAGTATTACCTATATTAATCATATTTAAAAATATTATTCGCTTAATAATATTTCAAACTCCTGAATGGAATGAAGATTGGACCGAATGGAAAAAAGAAATTTATATAAAATGTACTTATGACGGTACTGAAGTTTCAGAAAAAGAATTGCCAGAACAATGGCTTAGAGATGGGCTTCAAATAAAAATTATATATCCTTTTAGTTTAAAACCTTGGCATAATTTAGACCTAAAAAAAAATAAAGAAAAAAATAAATTAAATTCTTTAAATAATAAAAAAAAAATTAATTATAGCTATTTAACAGCTTGGGGTTTTCAAACTAATGCACCTTTTGGAGATATTAAAAAAAAAAAGTCATTTTGGAAACCCATTCGTAAAGAATTAGCAAAAAAATGGAAAAAGCAGATTTTACTAAAATTTAATAAATTTTATTTTAATATTTTATTTCTAAAAAAAAAAATGATTATCCATTTTGTTAATATTAAATTAATAAATAATAAATCAAAAAAAATAATAAAGTTAGACACTAAAATTAATAATAATTCTAAACTTAATTCAAATCATAATAAAAATTTAAAAAAAGAAATTATATCTAACTCTAGCAAAAATATCTTATCAGAAAATAAAATTAAAAATAAATCTAAAGTTTTAATAAGTATTAAAAAGTTAGAAAAATTAAAAGATTTAAAAAAATATAAAATAAAAAAAATAACTGAAAAAATTTATTTTGATAAAATAGAATTTTATGATAAATTAAAAAATCAAAATAAAATATATTTTGATAACAAAAAAAAAATTATTAAATTTAGCCATCGAATTAAAAAATATTATAAAAAAAATATTGAAATAATAAAAAAAAGCTTATATTTAATAAAAATGAATTTTAATAAAATAAATAAAAACATTTTAAAATTTTACATTTATTTTATTAGATTTAATATCAATTTCCTATTAAAAATTAAATTTTTTTTTATTTTAAAAAAAAAAAAAAACACATTAAATTTATTAAACATTTCTCAAATTGAAGATAAAAAAAATAAAATTAATTATAAATATTTTAATCAAGAAAATATTTTATTAATGTCGCAAGCATACTTATTTCATAAAATTTGGCAAACAAGAACAGTAAATAAACATAATTTTCAAAATGTATTAAAAAATGGTACAACAAATTTTATTTTAAATGAAAAAATAAAAAATAATTTAAAAGAAAAAGAAATTTTTCCATTAATTACATTTAAAAATCTTAAAGAAAAAAATTTAAAAAAATGGTTACAAAATTTTAACAGATATAGTATTTCTTTAAAAATGTGGAATACAATAGCAACACAAAAATGGAAAAATCAAATTAGTCATCACTGGAGAGAAAAAAAAAAAGAAGACGTTAAATTTTTAAAAAAACAAACAAAAGTTTCAGTTTTATTAAAAAAAAAAAAAATTTTTTATAAAATAATTACAAATCCTTTGTTAGAAAAAACAAAAAAAATAAATAAGCAAAATAAATATAATTCTTTATGTTATAGTTATCTTGATTTTTTAAAAGAAAAACCTGATTTACTAAAATTAGCAAAAAATAGAGAAAGTATATTTAATAAGGAAATTTCGCAAGAATTAAAAAACAAAATAAATATTTATATTAAATCTAATTTAGTTCTATGGCTAATGCCAGAATTTGTGGAAAAAAGATATATAACTAAAATAGGAAAAATAGATATACCTAAAATTTCTTTATTGAAGCAAAAAAAAAAAAAAAATATTCAAAATAAAAAATCACTTCGGGAAAGAGAACGTCATCAAATTATTCGTCAATGGAAGTGGAAATCAAAAAATGTAGAAAAAAAATTTAAAGAATTAGGAGATATGGCATCTCTTATGACTTTTATGCAAGATCAAAAAAATATTATTTCACTTTCTAGTAAAATGCGTGAAAATTTAAAATTATTTCGTCTTCTTTTTTGTAGAGATGTAGGTATAAACAAATTAACAATTAATTCTGAACACCGTATAGCACGTGTACTTGATGATGAAATTTTAATGTATAAAATTGTAAGTGTTTTTTTAAAATCAAAAATAAGATTTAAAAAAAATTCAAATTTAAAACTTTTAAATGAATTTACGTCACAGACAGAACTTTTTCAAAATAATAAAAAAAAAAATTTTAATTTAATTAATCTTGAAGATATTATTCTTTCAAAACATCATAAAGAATTAAAAGTATTAAATCTTTTTTATTTGGATAAAAATAAAATTAATAAAAATAAAAGTTTAAATTTAAATAAATATTTTGTAAAAAAAAAAGATAAAAAATTAATAAAATTAAAAAAAATAAAAAATAAAAATCAAAATTTAATAATTAAACATTTTCTTTGGCCTAGTTTTAGATTAGAAGATTTGGCATGTATTAATCGATTCTGGTTTAATACAAATAATGGAAGTCGGTTTACTATGTTAAGAATTCGTATGTACACTTAAAATTTTTAATTGTTGAGAAATTCTTGGTTATAACCAAAAATTTCTCATTATTTACATTTTTAAAAAATTTATTTCAAATTTTAAGTTTTTACTATTTTTTTTATTTATAATAATAAAGACTTATAATTTATTATCAATTATTTTGAAAAAATAAAATTTTATAATTTAGGAGCAATATTTTTATGTCCAAAAAATTATTTGTTGGTTCATCATCATTTTCGAAAGAACAGACAGGATCTGTGGAATTTCAAATCTCTCATTTGACTATTAGGGTTTTAAAGTTAACAGACCATTTAAAATTGCATGGAAAAGATTATTCATCTCAAAGAGGCTTATGGAAAATTTTGGGAAAACGCAAGCGTCTTTTAAGTTATTTATCACAAACAAATTTAACAAGTTATGAAAATTTAATAAATAAATTAAGTATTCGTAAATTAAAAATTCGTTAATTTTCTTAATTTTTAATTATTTTTTTATAATGAATGAAAAGGAGCGTTATATATGACCATGCTTGCTATAAAAACTAAACCCATGATAGTAAGTATGGGTCCTCATCATCCATCAATGCATGGTGTTCTTCGACTTATTATTACTTTAAATGGGGAAAATGTTATTGATTGTGAACCTATATTAGGTTATTTACATAGAGGTATGGAAAAAATTGCTGAAAATAGAACAATTATTCAATATCTTCCGTATGTTACACGATGGGACTATTTAGCTACAATGTTTACGGAAGCTATAACTGTAAATGCACCAGAAAAATTAACAAATATTCAAGTTCCAAAAAGAGCTAGTTATATTAGAATTATTATGCTGGAATTAAGTCGTGTGGCTTCTCATTTATTATGGCTTGGTCCTTTTATGGCAGATATCGGGGCACAAACTCCTTTTTTTTATATTTTAAGAGAAAGAGAAATGATATATGATTTATTTGAAGCAGCTACAGGTATGCGAATGATGCATAATTATTTTCGTATTGGAGGAGTTGCTGTTGATTTACCCTATGGTTGGGTAGATAAATGTTTAGATTTTTGTGATTATTTTTTACCCAAAGTTGATGAATATGAAAAACTTATTACACAAAATCCTATTTTTTTGAAACGAGTGGAAGGAGTAGGTATTATTGCAAGAGACGAAGCAATAAATTGGGGTTTATCTGGACCAATGCTACGTGCTTCGGGAGTTCAGTGGGATCTTCGAAAAGTAGATCATTATGAATGTTATGATGAATTAGATTGGCAAGTGCAATGGCAAAAAAAAGGTGATTCACTAGCTCGTTATTTAGTACGTATTGGAGAAATGAAAGAATCAATAAAAATAATTAAACAAGCATTAAAATTAATTCCTGGAGGACCTTATGAAAATTTAGAAGCTCGACGACTTCAACGAGGAAAAAAATCAGAATGGAATAATTTTGAATATCAATTTATTAGTAAAAAGCCTTCTCCTACATTTAAATTACCTAAACAAGAACATTATATTAGAATAGAAGCTCCAAAAGGAGAATTAGGTGTTTTTTTAATGGGAGATGAGAGTGTTTTCCCTTGGAGATGGAAAATTCGTCCACCTGGTTTTATTAATTTACAAATTCTTCCTCAACTAGTAAAAGGAATGAAATTAGCAGATATTATGACAGTATTAGGTAGTATAGATATTATTATGGGAGAGGTTGATCGTTAAAATGATTTTTAATAGCAATTTTAAAGAACAAGTGATTCATATTTTTTATGGGTTAAATTTATCTACAGAATTTTTTAATTTTTTATGGGTTTTTTTTTCAATTATTATTCTTTTATTAGCAATTACAATAGGTGTATTAGTTTTAGTATGGCTTGAAAGGAAAATATCTGCAGCAATACAGCAACGTATTGGACCTGAATATGCAGGTCCTTTAGGAATAATTCAAGCTTTAGCAGATGGTTTTAAATTATTATTAAAAGAAGATATTATTCCATCGAAAGGAGATTTTTGGTTATTTAATATTGGACCAGCAATAGTTGTTATACCAGTATTTTTGAGTTATTTAGTAATTCCTTTTGGTCATAATATTATTTTAGCTGATCTTAATATAGGTGTTTTTTTTTGGATTGCTATTTGTAGTATTGTTCCTCTCGGACTTCTTATGGCAGGATATGGATCTAATAACAAATATTCTTTTTTAGGTGGTCTTCGAGCAGCAGCTCAATCTATTAGTTATGAAATTCCTTTAGCTTTATGTGTTTTATCTATATCTCTACGTGCGATTCGTTAAAATAATTTTTTAAATTTAAATTTAATAAATAAGTTTTTTCTTATTTTTATTAAAAAAACTAAATTGTCATATGGGTAAAATAAAACAGCTTTTTAATTTGTAGTAATAAAATTTATTCCCATCCTCTATATACAAGAGTGAAAGTATGCAAAACAAATAAGCAATGTGCCCCAAGTTGAAAATTTATTATTAAAACTTGATAGCGGGAGCAAAAGATAAAAATATAAAAACTTTATTATATATTTTTATTATATTTAAAATCGAGCAAAAATAAATGGTTAGAAACACAAAAATACGTAAAAGATTAATAATAATTTTTTATAGATAACAAACATTTTTTATTAAAATAAGGATTTAGTGTTAGTAGAAATGCCTAAAAAGTATTTCCTTATCAAATTAGTCTCAAGTATAACCCTATTTATTAAAACAATATGATTATTAGGAACGAAGTAATCCTTTTACAATTTTCATTTCAAATAAAAATAAATTAAAAATTTAGAGTTAGTTGTAAAGGCTAAGATAGATTCAAAAGCATTAATTATTGTAGCAAACAGAATCTCATAAATTAAGTTAATAATTTTTTTAATAATAAGTTTAATAATAACAATAATATTTTTATTAAATAATTTTGAGGAGCCGTATGACGCTAAAGTTTCATGTACGGTTTTGAAATAGAGATATTAACAGTAATGTTAAATCGACTATAATTATCTAATAGTTTAAGTACTGTTGATATTGTTGAAGCACAGTCAAAGTATGGCTTTTGGAGTTGGAATTTATGGCGTCAGCCGATTGGTTTTTTAGCTTTTTTCATTGCTTCTTTAGCAGAATGTGAAAGATTGCCTTTTGATTTACCAGAAGCAGAAGAAGAATTAGTTGCCGGTTATCAAACTGAATATTCAGGTATAAAATTTGGATTATTTTATGTTGCTTCTTATTTAAATTTATTAGTTTCATCATTGTTTATAACAATTCTTTATTTAGGTGGATGGCATTTTTCTATTCCATTTATATCAAATTCTAATTATTTAGAATGGAATTTAAACATTGGAACTAGTCAAATTGTTAATGTAGTAATAGGAATTATTATTGTGTTAATTAAAACTTATTTATTTCTATTTGTTTCTATTTTGACAAGATGGACGTTACCTAGAGTAAGAATAGATCAATTATTAGATCTAGGATGGAAATTTCTTTTACCTATTGCGTTAGGTAATTTATTATTAACAGCTTCTTTTCAAGTTCTTCTATTATAAATATTTTATATATTTAATCTTTGAAAAAAACAAAAAATAAAAATATTTAAAGGATTTTTACTATATGTTTACTATGTTAAATAAGCTTCAAAACTATAGTGAACAAGTCATACAAGCAGCACGATATATTGGTCAAGGTTTTATGGTAACTTTAGATCATATGAATCGATTACCAATGACTATTCAATATCCTTATGAAAAATTAATTCCATCTGAACGTTTTCGTGGACGTATTCATTTTGAGTTTGATAAATGTATTGCATGCGAAGTATGTGTTCGTGTATGTCCAATTAATTTACCCGTTGTGGATTGGGAATTTAAAAAAGATATAAAGAAAAAACAATTAAAAAATTATAGTATTGATTTTGGAGTTTGTATATTTTGTGGAAATTGTGTTGAATATTGTCCTACAAATTGTTTATCTATGACTGAAGAGTATGAGCTTTCAATTTATGACCGCCATGATTTAAATTATGATCAAATCGCTTTAGGACGATTACCTATTTCTGTCGTTGAAGATTCTACAATTAAAACTATTTCAACTTTTAGTTATTTAATAAAAAAAAAAAAAAAAAGTTATTCTAATTCAAAAAATATTACAAATTTTTTGGAGTAAATAAAAAAATATATATATGTAAATATATTTATATACATTTTTTTTATAATTTCAAATTTTTTTTATAAAAAAAAATAATTTAATTATTTTTTTAGTCAGTAAATCAAAATAATAAATAAAAAAGAGGGTTTAAATTTATTGTGAATATAATTGAATTGTCTGAGCCACTTCATGAAATTATTTTTTTTATTTTAGAAATAGGTGTTATATTTGGAAGTTTAGGAGTAGTATTGCTTAATAATATAGTATATTCGGCATTTTTTTTAGGATTAGTTTTTTTTTGTATATCTCTTTTATATTTCACATTAAATGCTGATTTTGTAGCTGCCGCTCAAATTTTAATTTATGTAGGGGCTGTAAATGTTTTAATTGTATTTGCTGTAATGTTAATTAATAAACCACATTCTTTAAAAATTTTTCCTTTTTGGACTATAGGCGATAAAATTACTTTTTTTATTTGTTTAAGTCTTTTTTTTTTATTATTTACTATAAATTCAAATACACCTTGGTTTAATATTACTTTGATTACCGAATCAAAAACCTTTTTAGAAGTAGATTTTACAAAAAATATTCAACGTATTGGCTATCTTTTATTGACTAAATTTTTATTACCATTTGAACTTCTTTCTATAGTTCTTTTGGTCGCATTAATAGGTGCAATTTTTTTAGCTCGTCGAGAAAGTTTAATAAAAAAACGATAAAAAAAAATTACAAATAAAAAAAATTTACAGTTTTGTTATCTATTTTCGTTATAAGGAGTTTTTTAATGCTTGAAAATATACTTAATTTAGGTGCTTTTTTATTTTGTATTGGTATTTTTGGATTAATTACAAGTCGCAATATGGTAAGAGCACTTATGTGTCTAGAATTAATTTTTAATGCTGTTAACATAAATTTTGTAACTTTTTCTAATTCTTTTGATACTCAAGAAACAAAAGGTGAAATTTTTAGTATTTTTATTATAGCTATCGCAGCAGCTGAGGCAGCTATTGGATTAGCTATTGTTTTAGCTATTTATCGTAATAAAAATTCAACTCGTATTGATCAATTTAATTTATTAAAATGGTAATTAAATTACTTAATTGTTAAACAAAAGTTATATAAGCATATACTTTTTTAGTAATTTAAAATTTTTTTTTAATTAAAAAAAATTTTCTATATAATAATGTTATATTATAACTTTATTAAATTTAAGGCTTTTAACAATAGATTGGAGTTTAAAATTTAATGTCACATTCAGTAAAAATTTATGACACATGTATTGGTTGTACTCAATGTGTAAGAGCATGTCCTACAGATGTATTAGAAATGGTACCTTGGGATGGATGTAAGGCTAATCAAATTGCTTCTGCTCCTAGAACAGAAGATTGTGTAGGTTGTAAGCGATGTGAATCTGCTTGTCCAACAGATTTTCTGAGCGTACGTGTTTATTTAGGGGCTGAAACTACTCGAAGTATGGGTCTAGCATATTAAAAAAAATTTTAAGTATTTTTTTACCCATACTCAAAATTTTGAGTATGGGATTTTTTATTTAAAGTTTTTTATTTTTATCATGAATAATTTTCCTTGGCTAACTATAATTGTTCTTCTACCTGTATCTGCAGGTCTTATAATTCCATTATTTCCTATTAAAGGAAACAATCTTATTCGATGGTATACTTTAGGTGTTTGTTTATTAGAATTTCTTTTAATTATTTATGTATTTTGTTATCATTTTAAATCTGATAACCCATTTATTCAATTAAAAGAAGATTATAATTGGATTAATTTCCTTGATTTTCATTGGAGATTAGGAATTGATGGTTTTTCAATTGGACTTATTTTATTAACAGGTTTTATTACTACTTTAGCTACTTTAGCTGCTTGGCCCGTTACTCGAAATCCAAGGTTATTTTACTTTTTAATGCTTGCAATGTATAGTGGTCAAGTAGGATTATTTACTTCTCAAGATATTTTACTTTTTTTTTTTATGTGGGAATTAGAATTAATTCCCGTTTATTTACTTTTATGTATATGGGGAGGGAAAAGGCGGTTATACGCTGCTACAAAATTTATTTTATATACAGCTGGTGGTTCCATTTTTATTTTAATGGGAGCATTAAGTATGGGATTTTATGGTTCTAATCAATTAACTTTAGATTTACAAACTTTATCTAATAAATCATATCCTCTAGAATTAGAAATAATCTTATATTTTGGTTTTTTTATTGCTTATGCTGTTAAATTACCAATATTTCCTTTACATACTTGGTTACCAGACACTCATGGAGAAGCACATTATAGTACATGTATGCTTTTAGCCGGAATACTTTTAAAAATGGGAGGCTATGGAATAATTCGAATTAATATGGAATTATTACCTAATGCTCATTCAATTTTTGCGCCATGGATTGTAATAATAGGAGCAATGCAAATTGTTTATGCAGCACTCACTTCTTTTAGTCAACGAAATTTAAAACGAAGAATTGCTTATTCCTCAGTTTCACATATGGGTTTTGTACTTATTGGAATTGGATCTATGACAGATTTAGGCCTTAATGGAGCTATTTTACAGATGATTTCTCATGGATTAATTGGGGCTGCACTTTTTTTCTTAGCCGGAATAAGCTATGATAGAACACGAACTCTTTTTCTTGATCAAATGGGAGGAACAGCTATTTATATGCCTAAAATATTTACTATGTTTAGTAGTTTTTCACTGGCATCATTAGCATTACCTGGTATGAGTGGATTTTTGGCAGAATTTTTAGTTTTTTTAGGAATAATTATTAGTAACAAATATTCGTTTAATTTTAAAATAGTTGTTACAATAATAGAAGCAATAGGAATAATACTAACTCCTATTTATTTATTATCCATGCTACGTCAAATGTTTTATGGATATAAAGTTTCTAAATTTTTCATTTTTTCTAATATAGATGCAGGACCACGTGAGCTTTTTATTTTAATTTGTTTAATTTTTCCTGTCATAGGTATTGGAATTTATCCTAATTCAGTTTTATATTTATGGAATAGTAAAGTAAATTTTCTTTTATCTAAATTTCTTTTTTGAACTCGTAAAAAAAATATGTTGGATATTGTATTAAAACTTTATTGTAACAAACTTTTTATTAATTAAATTAACTTCAAATAGTTAAATGAAAAAAATATTTTTTTTATATCATTTAACTATTTGAAATCAATTTAAGTTTTTAATTTTATATTCAAATTACAAAATAAAATAAAATTTGAACTAAAATTTTTTATATTTATTAAAAATAATAAAGATAAATTTTTATTTAAATACCGCCACTCGGACTCGAACCGAGATGCGTTAGCACTGCTTCCTAAGAGCAGCGTGTCTACCAATTTCACCATAGCGGCTTACCAAAATATAATATAACATATTTGATATTAAAAAGTCAATCTTTTTATAAAAAAAAATGTAAATTTAATTGATTAATTAAAAAAAATTTAATGGGGTATAGCGTAGTTTGGTAACGTACCATCTTGGGGTGATGGAAATCGTGGGTTCGAATCCCACTGCTCCAAAAAAATATGTAACTTCTTTAAATTTTTTATTTAAAATTTAAGATAGTTTCATTTATTTTTAATTAAATGAAACTATCTATTTTTTGTTAAATATATTTTTTTTATATAATTTTTATTACAAAGTTAATTTTTTTATTTAATTAGTTATTTTTTTTTATTAAACTTATTATTTTGAAAAATAGCTAACTTTTTTGTTTTTATACTATTTCTTTAATAAAAATTGACTATTTTATTATTGAGATGTATTTTATTATTGAGCTGAATTAGAATTTTTTTCATTCGTTGTATAATAAAAACTTTTTGAACGGTTTGTTAAAATAGATTTAGCTAACGAAAAAGCTTTTAAACTAGCTTGATTTGCCTTTTCTTTCCATATAGTTTCACGAATTTTTTTTTTCGATTTAGAAGTACGCTTTTTTGGAACCGCCATAAGTAAAAATTCCTTTTATTTTAATTGTGTGTATATTTTTAAATTTTTTTTAATTTACATTTTACTTTATATTTTCAAAATTATTTATATAATTCTGTTCCGTCTAAACAAATAGAATCTACTACAAATCGAGCTGAAATTTGTCGATGTCCAAATTTTCGTTTTGTCTTTTTTTTTGAATTCATTTTATATACAGTAATTTTATTTTCAAGATGTGAATGTAAAATTCTTCCTTTTACTATTGCATTTTTTAACCAAGGTTGCCCAATACTAATAGTATTTTGATTATGAATAAGTAATACTCTATAAATTAATATTTTAGTATTAGAACTTAAATTTTTTGGTTTTAATGGAGCAAAATGACGAATATCATAAAATCTTCCTGGTTCTACGCGGAGCTGCTCACCTCCGGTTTCAATAATGGCGTACGTGTTCATTATAAGATTTGTTGTAAATGAAAAAAAATTATTGTAAATGGAAAAAAGCAAATTAATTAAATTTAATAAATAAAATAATTAAAATAATTACATTTAATTATTTTATTTTTTTGTAAAATTGTCTAAAATTAAAATTTTAATACTATGAAATAAAAATATATATCTCTTAGTTTAGAAAATATATATAATATCTTATTACTTTAATAATAATAAATAAAAGTTTTTTTTTATTTATTTAATTTAGTGGTTTATTTTTTTTTAATAAATTTGTAAAGTAATTTTAATTAAATTTTTTGATAGATAGGATAAAAATCCTAAACTTTTTCTTTGTTTTTAAGTCTATTTTTTTTTTTAATCTAGTTAATTATAAACTAGAAATTAAAAAAAAATAAGATTTTTTATTATATAAAAATTTTATTTATGGAATTTATATATCAATTTATTTGGATCATACCCTTTTTTCCGTTTGTAGCTTCTATTTTAATAGGATTAAATTTACTTTTTTTTCCAAAATCAACTAAAAGTCTTCGTTCTTTATGGGCTACTATTAGTATTTTATTATTAATTATAGCCATGATTTTTTCTTTTATTATTTTATGGCAACAACTTATTGATAATAGTATTCATCGATATTTATGGTCTTGGATTTTAAATAAAGATATTGCTTTCAAAATAGGATTTTTAATTGATCCACTTACTTCTATTATGTTAGTTTTAATTACTACTGTCGGAGTTCTTGTTATGATTTATAGTGATAGTTATATGTCACATGATCAAGGTTATGTTAGATTTTTTGCTTATTTAAGTTTGTTCACTGCTTCAATGTTAGGTTTAGTACTTAGTCCCAATTTGATTCAAGTTTATATTTTTTGGGAATTAGTAGGAATGTGTTCTTATTTATTAATAGGCTTTTGGTTTACAAGACCTAGTGCAGCTAATGCTTGTCAAAAAGCTTTTATAACAAATCGTATAGGAGATTTTGGATTATTATTAGGTATTTTAGGTTTTTATTGGCTAACAGGCAGTTTTGAATTTGAAACTTTATTTAAACGATTTAATGAATTACTCATGAATCATGAAGTTAATTTATATTTTGTAAATATATGTGCGCTTTTTTTGTTTTTAGGACCGGTTGCAAAATCTGCTCAATTCCCACTTCATGTTTGGTTACCAGATGCTATGGAAGGCCCAACTCCAATTTCTGCTTTAATACACGCTGCAACTATGGTAGCTGCAGGTATTTTTTTAATAGCTCGATTATTTCCTCTTTTTTACGAATTACCTTATATAATGAGTATTATTTCTTGGATAGGAGCAATAACCGCTTTATTAGGAGCTACTATAGCTCTTGCTCAAAAAGATATTAAAAAAGGTTTAGCTTATTCCACAATGTCTCAATTAGGTTACATGATGCTAGCTTTAGGTATAGGTTCGTATCAAGCAGGTCTGTTTCATTTAATTACACATGCTTATTCAAAAGCTTTATTATTTCTTGGAGCTGGATCAGTTATTCATTCTATGGAATCAGTTGTTGGTTATTCTCCTAATAAATGTCAAAATATGATTTTTATGGGTGGCTTAAGAAAATTTATGCCAATTACAGGAATAACTTTTTTAATAGGTACATTTTCTCTTTGTGGTCTTCCCCCTTTTGCTTGTTTTTGGTCCAAAGATGCAATTATTACAGATAGTTGGGTACATTTTTCAGGTTTTGGATATATATCTTGGATTACAGCAGGATTAACTGCATTTTATATGTTTCGTATTTATTTTTTAACATTTGAGGGATATTTAAGAATTAATTTAAATGAAGTATTTTTTCTTTATCCTGTATCCATATGGGGAGATTTAAAATTCAATAATAAAAAATTAGAATTTATTTCGAAAAATTTAAATAATAAATATAATCAAAATTTTGAAATCGAAAAAGAAAAAAATAAAACTTTAAAAAAAAATAAATATATATATCCTAAAGAATCAGATAATAAAATATTATTTACTTTAATAATATTAACATTACCTACCATATTTTTTGGTTTTTTAGGTGCTCCTTTTCCAAACGGACAACCTGGATTTGATTTATTATCTCAGTGGTTATATCCGCTTTTTAACGATTCTTTACAAATAACATCTGGAAATTGGATAAAATTTGGAATAAACGCTATCAATTCATTAAGTGTTGTTTTTATAGGAATATTTATTGCTTTTCTTTTGTACGGCCCTATTTCATTTTTGCCACAAAACTTAGAAAAAAATTTTAAGTTTTTTTTCAAAGACAAATTAAACCCTTTTATTTCGCTCATATATAATTGGTCATATTTTCGAGGTTATATAGATACTTATTATGATATATTATTTGTTAAAGGTACACGGTTATTAGCTCAGTTTATTTCACTTTTTGATGATTGGATAATTGACGGTATTGTAAATGGTTTTGGTATTTTTATTTTATTTGGTGGAGAAAGTACAAAATACTTAGAAGGAGGAAGAATATCTTCTTATTTATTTGGATTAATTTTGAGTATAATTTTAGTATTGTTATTTATTTTATTTTAGTGAGCTATATTTTTAATTTAAAAAAAAAAATGTCTTTAAATTTTTTTGAGAAATAAAAGAAAATAAGGTAGATAATTTTAATAATTGAAATAAGGACAGT